AAAGGAAAATAGCTTATTTGAAATGAAAAAGGCTGTTTTCATTGAATTTTTTTTTTTTTTTTTTTTTTTAATAGTTAATTTATTGGAAATGGGATAAATTTAATTAAATTTATTTATTTAATTATAATAATTAAATATAGTAAATTAATTATTATAGTATTTTGTAAATCTAGATAATTAAAAATTCCAATATAGACATCTCCGAGAGGTAAAAGTACAACTCATAGATAAATATATAGATGAATATAAAAAATTTAATTTTTATTATTAATTTATACAAATGTCTAACGTTAGATCAAAGTATGTGCCTATAAATGTAATATACAATTCTGCATCTTCTAATTTAAAGGGGTTTTTTAACAAAATTAATAGGCATCTATTAATTAATTAAATATTTATATACATATAGATATTTATTGATTTAACTTAGTATACGTCTTACTATTATAAAATATATTATTTAGGAAAAAAAAATTTTTAAAAATTAAAAAATAAGAGGATTATTTATCAATAAATATTAAAATTTAATAAATATGAAAAAAAAAAAAAAAAAAAAAAAAATTTAGTTTAATCTATTTATTTAGTAAATTCTTAATTATTAATTTAATTTTATTTTGTTATTTAAACTAAATTTTTTATGCTAAATAATTTAAATTAAATATAATTATTTTATATTTATTAGTTTTATTAATTTATTTATATTATTTAAGTTTTATTAATTTATTATATTTAATGAGCTTATTTGAAATGAAAAAGGCTGTTTTCATTGAATTTTTTTTGTAATAAATTTGATTATAGGTTTTATTTTTAGGAAAAATATTAAAATATTTTATTAAAATTTAAATTTATCTATAAATATTTTGTATATAAATAATTACTATTAAGAATTTACTAAATAAATAGATTAAACTAAATTTTTTAATTAGTTTTAGTTATTATTAAGTTAATTAATTAATAATTTATATTTATTGTGTTGATTTTATATAGGCAGTTAAATTCAATGAAAACATTTGAAATGAAAAAGGTTGTTTTCATTGAATTTTTTAATATGAGAAACGGTAAATTTGATTAGGGGTCTTTTTACTTTTAAGGAGGAATTACTAATTAGGATTTATTTTATATAAAAACTAACTGATTTTTTTTTTTAACTTTATTTTGTTAATAATTAAGAATTTACTAAATAAATATTATAGTTAAATTTATTTAATATTTATTTAAAATAAATAATTAATTTATGTTACTAAATAAATAGATTAAACTAAATTTTTTTTTAATTTTTTTTGATTTATTTAATTACTAAAGTTTTATTTTGGCTTATGTTTTTGTTATTGATTTATTTTATATGTAAATTTTTGTGTGAAATTTTATTTATTTTAATAATAACTAAATTTTTTATATTCTCAGTAATTAATTTTATAAATCAAAGAAATTTGGAAGTAGTAATTTTTTATAGTATTGGCTAAATTTGTGCCAGCAGCCGCGGTTATACAAATAATACAAATAAGATATTTTTGGTAAAAGTTAAATTTTATATGAATAAAATATGTATAATTTTATTAGGTGAAATTTTAAAATTATTTATTTTTATTGAATTTTAATTGAAGCTTGTAAATTTTATAAATAAACTAGGATTAGATACCCTATTATTTAAAATGTAATTAATAAATATTAAGGTAGTAATAGTTATGTTCTTGAAACTTAAAAAATTTGGCGGTATTTTAGTCTATTCAGAGGAACCTGTCCTGTAATTGATAATCCACGATGTACCTTACTTAAATTTGTTTTTCAGTTTATATACCGTCGTTATTAGAATATCTTATTAGAGTAATAATTTTCAATAATTTTTATTAGAATTTATATCAGATCAAGGTGTAGCTTATATTTAAGTAGAGATGGGTTACAATAAATTTATTTAAATGGATTTAAATTTGAAATTTTTTTTTGAAAGTGGATTTGATAGTAAAATTTTAAAGATTAAAAATTTGATTTTAGCTCTAAAATATGTACACATCGCCCGTCGCTCTTACTATTAAGATAAGATAAGTCGTAACATAGTAGATGTACCGGAAGGTGCCTCTAGAATGACAATTTAAAGCTTATTAAGTAAAGTATTTCATTTACATTGAAAAGATTTTTGTGCAAATCAATATAAATTGAATTTTAATATTTATTTATTAATTTTTTTTTTGTTATTTATATAATCTATTAAAAATAATTATAAAAAATAATGTTTTAGTAAGTTTTAGTGAAAAAATAATTTTAATAATAGTTTATTATGTATTGTGAAAGAATATTGAAATAAATTGAAAAATTTTTAATTAAAAAGAAAATTTAGTTTATTGTACCTTGTGTATCAGGGTTGATCTAATAATTAATAATTATTTATTAATCTCGATTTTATAAGAGTTAATAATTTATTAAAGTTAATGTATCAAAATTATTTTAAATAAATTATTAGAAATGAAATGTTATTCGTTTATAAAGGTATCTAGTTTTTTTAGAAATAAATTTAATTTACAAATTTTTAATTTTTAATTTTTTTTTTTAAAATTAAAAATTTATTAATTTGAATATTTTAAGGGATAAGCTTTAAAATAAAATATTAAAAATTATTGAATAATTTATTTAAAATGTATGTATAGAATTAGCAATCATTTATAAATTTGTTATAAATTATTTTATAATTTATGTTATTTAATTTTGTTTTCATTGAATTTATAAAAATTTTTTTATTAATTTAAAATAAAAAGTAATAATGATTAAATTAGTATATATTTAAGTATTGTTAAAATATTTTATATTGAAAAGTTTATATAAAGAACTCGGCAAATTTTATTTATACTCGCCTGTTTAACAAAAACATGTCTTTTTGAATTATATTTAAAGTCTGACCTGCCCACTGAATAATTTTAAATGGCCGCAGTATTTTGACTGTGCAAAGGTAGCATAATCATTAGTCTTTTAATTGAAGGCTGGTATGAACGGTTGGACGAAGTATAAGCTGTTTCATATAAATTTATAATAGAATTTTATATTTTAGTTAAAAAGCTAAAATTTTATTAAAAGACGAGAAGACCCTATAAATCTTTATATTTAATATAAACTAAATTTTTTTGATTTATTTTATTTTTTTTAATATTAATTATTTTGTTGGGGTGATATTAAAATTTGATGAACTTTTAATTTTTAAAAATCATTAATTTATGAATTATTGATCCATTAATAGTGATTATAAGATTAAGTTACTTTAGGGATAACAGCGTAATTTTTTTTGAGAGTTCATATCGACAAAAAAGTTTGCGACCTCGATGTTGGATTAAGGTATAATTTTGGGTGTAGCCGTTCAAAAATTAAGTCTGTTCGACTTTTAAATCCTTACATGATCTGAGTTCAGACCGGCGTAAGCCAGGTTGGTTTCTATCTTTAATAAATTGTAATATTTTAGTACGAAAGGACCAAATATTAAAATAATTATATTTTGAATAATAGAATATTATTAATATAAGTAAACTATTTTGGCAGATTAGTGCAATAAATTTAGAATTTATTTATGTAGATTATACTACAAATAGTACTTGATTTTTATGGAAATAATTTTATCTTTTGTTGGTAGATTAATTTTGGTAATTTGTGTTTTAGTGAGAGTAGCTTTTTTAACTCTTTTGGAACGTAAAGTATTAGGTTATATTCAGATTCGTAAGGGTCCTAATAAAGTTGGTTTAATAGGGATTCCTCAACCTTTTTGTGATGCAATTAAGTTATTTACTAAGGAACAAACTTACCCTCTTTTATCAAATTATATCTCTTACTATTTTTCTCCTATTTTTTCTTTATTTATTTCTTTAATTGTTTGATTATGTATTCCTTTATTTGTAAAATTGTTTTCTTTTAATTTAGGAATTTTATTTTTTTTGTGTTGTACTAGATTAGGGGTTTATGCTGTTATAGTAGCTGGTTGATCATCTAATTCTAATTATGCTTTATTAGGGGGATTACGAGCTGTTGCTCAAACTATTTCTTATGAAGTTAGAATGGCTTTAGTTTTATTATCTTTTGTTTTTTTAATTGGAAGTTATAATATTTTAGATTTTTTTTATTATCAAAGTTATATTTGATTTGTTGTTATTATATTTCCAGTTAGACTTGTTTGATTTTGTATTTGTTTAGCTGAGACTAATCGAACTCCTTTTGATTTTGCTGAAGGTGAATCTGAATTAGTTTCAGGGTTTAATGTTGAATATAGAAGTGGAGGATTTGCTTTGATTTTTATAGCTGAATATGCTAGAATTTTATTTATAAGTATATTATTTTGTGTAATTTTTTTTGGTTGTGATTTATTTAACTTGCTATTTTATTTGAAATTAGTTTTTATTTCATTTGTTTTTATTTGAGTTCGTGGAACTTTACCTCGGTTTCGTTATGATAAATTAATATATTTAGCTTGAAAGTGTTTTTTACCTTTTTCTTTAAATTATTTATTATTTTTTATTGGAGTTAAATTATTTTTAATATATTATATATTGTTAATTGATTTTAGTAAAGTTAATAGGAAATTTTTGTTCCTATATTATGTTTTCAAAACATATGCTTGTTCAAGCTCATTAACTAATTAATTAAATTATCTCATCATTTATTAATTAGTGGATTAATAATGTAGTATAAGAAGTAAACTACTGTTAAAATTTGTCCAACTAGTACATAAGGATCTTCTACAGGTCGTGCTCCGATTCATGTTAATAGAATTACAGTAACTACTATAATTCAAAATAGAATTTTATTTACAGGGTAAAATTGGATTCCTCGGAAGTTTCTTAAATGATAGAATGGTAAAATTGCTAGGATTGCAATTGATAAGACTAATGCAATAACTCCTCCTAATTTATTAGGAATAGAACGTAAAATCGCATATGCAAATAGAAAGTATCATTCAGGTTGAATGTGTACTGGTGTTACTAGAGGATTAGCAGGGATGAAATTATCAGGATCTCCTAATAGATAAGGGTTAATTAAAGTTAATAATAGAAGTACTATAATCATAATAATAAATCCTACAATATCCTTGTATGTAAAATATGGATGGAATGGAATTTTATCAATATTGGAATTTAATCCAATTGGATTATTAGATCCTGTTTGATGTAAAAATAATAAATGAATTAATGTTATTGCTAGTACAATAAATGGTAAAATAAAATGAAATGTAAAGAATCGTGTAAGAGTGGCATTATCTACTGCAAATCCTCCTCAGACTCATTGAACTAAATCAATTCCTAAATAAGGAATTGCAGATAATAGATTTGTAATAACTGTGGCTCCTCAGAATGATATTTGTCCTCACGGTAAAACGTAACCTATAAAGGCTGTTGCTATAACTAAAAATAGAATTAGAACACCTACTAATCATGTAGGTGTAAATAAATATGAACCGTAATAAATTCCTCGACCAATATGTAGATAAATGCAAATGAAGAAAAATGATGCACCGTTAGCATGTAAAGTTCGTAATAATCAACCATAATTTACATCTCGACAAATATGATTAACACTATTGAAAGCTAAATTAATATCTGCTGTGTAATGTATAGCTAAGAAAAGTCCTGTTAGAATTTGAATAATTAAACATAATCCTAATAGTGATCCGAAGTTTCATCAGGCTGAAATATTAATTGGGGCTGGAAGATCTACTAGAGCATTATTTGCAATTTTGAATAATGGATGTTGGGTTCGTAAAGGTTTGTTCATTAGTTTAATTTATTAATCGAAGGGGTCCGTGGAATAATTTAGTAATTTTTACTACTGCAATTAATGTAATTAATAAATAATTTATTAATAAAACAGTAATTAAATTTGTTGGGTAATTATATAATTTATGAAGATTTAGAGAATTTTCTTCTGTAAATGTATTTAAATTAATTATAGTTTGTATTTCGTTATTTTGAATGAAAGATGAAATGTATGATTTATCTATAAATCATCTGATATTTATTAATAAAATGAAAATTAATATAAAAGAAAAGGCTGTTTTCATTGAATGTGAGAATATTTCATTTGATGCTAGGGATGTAACGTAGATGAATAATACTAATACTCCTCCTAGAAAAATTAAAAATAATACATATGAGAATCAGAATCTTTTAGTTATTAATCCAGTTAAAAGACAAATTTGTAATGTTTGAATTAATAATATTAATCCTATTGCTAATGGATGATTTATTTGAATAAAAATGAGACTAGAAATCAATGTTGTTGAGTATAAAGTTAATTGTATAATATCAGGAGGTAGTTTATTTAAAATATTAATTTTGGGGATTAATGAAAAAGTTGTTTCTTTTCTCTTGAAGTTTTAAAAGATTAATTCTTATTTTTGATTTACAAGACCAATGTTTTTGTTAAACTATTAAAACTAATGTTAATATTATTATATTGGGGATTACCTTGTTTTTTAATTTTAATGGGAGTATTTGTTTTTGTTTTTAATCGTAAACATTTATTGTCTATACTTTTAAGATTAGAATATATTGTTTTAAGTTTATTTTTTTTATTATTTATTTATTTAAATTTAATAGATTTTAGAAGATACTTTAGTATAATATTTTTAACTTTTAGTGTTTGTGAAGGGGCTTTGGGTCTTTCAATTTTAGTATCTATAATTCGAACTCATGGAAATGATTATTTTCAATCATTTAATGTATTACAATGTTAAAATTACTTTTTATAATAATTTTTATTATACCTTTTTGTTTTATTATAAATTCATTTTGAACGGTTCAAAATTTACTATTTTTGGTAAGTTTTATTTTTATTTTAATGAATTATTGTATAAATTATTTTGTAAATATTTCTTATTTTTTGGGGTTTGATATTATTTCATATGGATTAATTTTATTAAGTTTTTGAATTTGTACACTTATAATTACTTCTAGTGAATCTATTAATAAATATAGTAATTATGAAAACTTTTTTTTAATTAATGTGTTAATTTTATTATTGTGTTTAGTTTTAACTTTTGGTAGAATAAATTTATTTATGTTTTATTTATTTTTTGAAAGAAGACTGATTCCTACTTTATTTTTAATTTTGGGTTGAGGGTATCAACCTGAACGTTTACAAGCTGGGATTTATCTTTTATTTTATACTTTATTAGTATCTTTACCTATATTGGTAGGGATTTTTTATTTATATAATACTTTGATGACATTGAATTATTATCTTTTGATAAATTATGTTAATTGTTATGATTTATTATACTTATCTTTAATTTTAGCTTTTCTAGTTAAAATACCTATATTTTTGGTTCATTTATGATTACCAAAAGCTCATGTAGAAGCACCTGTTTCTGGTTCAATAATTTTAGCTGGGGTTATGCTAAAGTTAGGTGGGTATGGATTATTACGAGTTTATTCTTTTTTACAAGTAAGTGGTATTAAATATAATTATATTTGAATTAGAATTAGATTAATTGGAGGTGTTTTAATTAGTTTAGTTTGTTTACGTCAAACTGATTTAAAGGCTTTAATTGCTTATTCTTCTGTTGCTCATATAGGAATTGTTTTAGGAGGTCTTATAACTTTAAGATATTTAGGGTTTTGTGGTTCTTATACATTAATAATTGCTCATGGACTTTGTTCTTCAGGACTTTTTTGTTTAGTTAATATTACATATGAACGGTTAGGTAGTCGAAGTTTATTAATTAATAAAGGTTTATTAAATTTTATACCTTCTATAACATTATGATGATTTTTGTTAAGAGCTTGTAATATAGCTGCACCTCCTTCTTTAAATTTATTAGGTGAAATTTGTTTATTAAATAGAATTGTTAGTTGATCTTGATTAACAATAATTTCTTTATCTTTATTATCTTTTTTTAGAGCTGCTTATACTTTATATTTATATGCTTATAGTCAGCATGGTAAGTTATTTTCTGGAGTTTATTCATTTAGAGGGGGTAAAATTCGGGAATATTATTTATTATTTTTACATTGATTTCCTTTAAATTTATTAATTTTGAAGAGTGATATTTGTATAATTTGACTTTAATTTTATTTAAATAGTTTATTTAAAATATTGATTTGTGGTGTCAATGATATGATTTTTGATCATTTTAAATCGTGAGAAAGTATTTATCTATTTGTAGAATTAGATTTTTGATTTTAATTTTATTTAGAACTAATTTTTTTTTTTTTAGATTATTAATGTTAATTAAGGATTTTTGTATATTTATTGAATGAGAAGTAGTTAGATTTAATTCTTGTAGAATTGTTATAACTTTTTTATTTGATTGAATGAGTTTATTATTTATATCTTTTGTTTTGTTAATTTCTTCTTTAGTTATTTATTATAGAAAGGAGTATATAGGGGGAGATGTAAATATTAATCGTTTTATTATATTAGTCCTTATATTTGTTTTGTCTATAATGTTATTAATTATTAGTCCTAATTTAATTAGAATTTTATTAGGATGAGATGGATTGGGGTTAGTTTCTTATTGTTTAGTAATTTATTTTCAAAATGTAAAATCTTATAATGCTGGTATATTAACTGCTTTGTCTAATCGAATTGGAGATGTTGCCTTTTTATTAGCTATTGCTTGAATATTAAATTATGGAAGTTGAAACTATATTTTTTATTTGGAAACAATAAAAAATAGAATTGAAATAGAAATTATTGGTGGATTAATTATATTAGCTGCTATAACTAAAAGAGCACAAATTCCTTTTTCATCTTGATTACCTGCTGCAATAGCAGCTCCTACACCTGTTTCTGCATTAGTTCATTCTTCTACTCTTGTTACTGCTGGAATTTATTTATTAATTCGGTTTAATATTTTATTATGTGATTCTTGAATAGGTCAAGCTTTACTTTTATTATCTGGGTTGACTATATTTATAGCTGGATTAGGAGCTAATTTTGAATTTGATTTAAAAAAGATTATTGCTTTATCTACTTTGAGTCAGTTGGGTTTAATAATAAGAATCTTATCAATAGGATTTTATAAACTGGCTTTTTTTCATTTATTGAGTCATGCTTTATTTAAAGCGTTATTATTTATATGCGCTGGAGCTATTATTCATAATATAAATAATTCACAAGATATTCGGTTGATAGGTGGGTTAGGGATTTATATACCTTTAACTTCTGGTTGTTTTAATGTTGCTAATTTAGCTTTATGTGGTATACCTTTTTTAGCTGGATTTTATTCTAAGGATTTAATTTTAGAAATTGTATCCTTGAGTTATATTAATATATTTTCTTTTTTTCTTTATTTTTTTTCTACTGGATTAACTGTATGTTATTCTTTTCGGTTGGTTTATTATTCTATAACTGGTGAATTAAATTGTGGTTCTTTGAATATACTAAGAGATGAAGGGTGAGTTATGTTGCGTGGTATGAGAGGGTTATTAATTATAAGAATTATTGGTGGTAGAATACTTAGATGATTAATTTTTCCTACTCCTTATATAATTTGTTTACCAATTTATTTGAAATTATTAACTTTATTTGTTTGTATTAGTGGGGGATTATTAGGTTATTTAATTTCAAATGTATCTTTATTTTATTTTAATAAATCTTTAAATAATTATTTAGTAAGTTATTTTTCTGGTTCTATATGATTTATACCTTATATTTCTACCTATGGTGCAATTAATCCTCCTTTAGTTTTAGGAGGAATTGTTTATAAATCTTTTGATCAAGGTTGATCTGAATTTATAGGAGGACAGAATTTATATAATAAGTTGGTAGAATATTCTCAATTAGTTTATTTTTTACATAATAATAATTTAAAAATTTATCTTTTATTATTTGTTTTATGGATTACTTTCCTTTTTAGTTTTTTTTTCTTATTTTATTCAAGTAGCTCAAATTGTAGAGTATAACACTGAAGATGTTAGGGTAATTGTTTAATTCTTGAATGTAGTGAATAAGTTTTAGTAACTTACATAATTTACCCCATCAAGGTAACCCTTTTTGTCAGGCAATTCATTAAAGGAAAATAGCTTATTTGAAATGAAAAAGGCTGTTTTCATTGAATTTTTTTAATAAATAAATTTATTATAATTTTATATGTATTAGATAAATGTAAGGAATAAAATTTAGTAATTTATAAAAAAAAATATTTTTAATTTTACAATGAAAATGTAATGTTTTTGTTAAACTATATAAATAGAAGTATAAATGGAATTTAACCATTAAAAGATAAAAGTTAGCAGCTTTTTCTTGAACATCTTACTTCCTTAATTGGAAATTAAATTTCAGTTCTATCATTAACAGTGATATGCCTCTTTTTGGCTTCAATTAAATTAATAATTAAGAATTTACTAAATAAATAGATTAAACTAAATTTTGAATTTTAGAATAAGGGTAGTAAATTACCTAAAATTAGGTCGAAACTAATTGCAATAAATCGCTTCATATTCGTTTTATTTATTAAATAAATAATTAAGAATTTACTAAATAAATAGATTAAACAAGATAGATTGAAAATTCAATACTTTCTGAATGCAAATCAAATGTTATAATTAACTACAATCCTTCTTTATTTGTATTATTTATAATGTTAGTTAGATCAATTTAATATACCTTGATTTCATTCGTGATATAAACCAATAATTAAGATTAAAATAAAAATAATTGATGTAGTTGTTCATATTATAATGTTTGATAAATTAATAATTAAAATTATTGGTAAAATTAATGCAATTTCTACATCAAAAATTAAAAAAATAATTGTAATTAGGAAGAATCGTATAGAGAATGGAAGACGTGATGATGATTTTGGATCAAATCCACATTCAAATGGGGAGCATTTTTCTCGATCTGCTATACTTTTTTTTGATAAAATTGAAGCTAAAATTATTACAATACTTGTAATTGCTATTAGGGTTAGAGCTATGATAATAATTGAGAAAATTATCTATACTACTAATTAGTAGACTTTATGATTGGAAGTCAAATATACTTTATATATTATATAGATATTGTAAATATAAATTATATTATTTTATTATCCTCCTCATCAATAAATTGAAATATATAGAAATAATCAAACAATATCAACGAAATGTCAATATCAAGCGGCTGCTTCAAAACCGAAATGATGTGTTTTTGAAAAATGATTATTTAAATGTCGGATTAAACAGATTAATAAGAAAGTTGTTCCAATTAATACATGAATTCCGTGAAATCCTGTAGCTATAAAAAATGTAGAACCGTAAACTGAATCAGCAATTGTGAATGGTGCTTCAATATATTCATATGCTTGTAAAATAGTAAAATATACTCCTAATAATACTGTGAAGAATAACCCTTGTGTTGCTTGAGAATGATTACCTTCTATTAAACTATGATGGGCTCATGTTACAGTTACTCCTGAGGCTAATAAGATAGCTGTATTTAATAAAGGAATTTGAAATGGGTTGAAAGGTTTAATTCCGGCTGGTGGTCATGAAGCTCCTAATTCAATTGTTGGAGATAGTCTTCTGTGGAAAAAAGCTCAAAAGAATGACACAAAAAATAAAATTTCTGATAAAATAAATAAAATTATTCCTCATCGTAGGCCTAATGTTACAGGTAGGGTGTGTAATCCTTGGAAGGTTCCTTCACGAGAAACATCTCGTCATCATTGATAGACAGTTAAAATAGTAATAATATTACCTAATAAGAATAGTGAGATATCATATTGATGGAATCATTTAACTAAACCTGAAACTGATGTTATTGCTCCAATAGCTCCTGTTAAAGGTCATGGGCTATAATCTACTAAATGAAATGGATGATTAGCGTGTGTTGACATTATAAAAATTAATTTACTTCTCTAGAGTATAAAGTACTTAATACTGCGAATACATAGGATTGGATAATTGCTACAGCTGATTCAAGTACTAATAATGCAATTTGGGCAATAATTAATAGTGAAATAATAGTGTATGAAAGTGATGGACCTGTATTTCCTAGAAGAGTTAATAACAAGTGACCTGCAATTATATTAGCTGCTAATCGTACTGCTAGAGTTCCTGGTCGAATTAAATTTCTAATTGTTTCAATACATACTATGAATGGTATTAAAATTGCTGGGGTTCCTTGAGGAACTAAATGTGCAAATATATGTTGGGTGTGATTAATTCAACCATAAATTATGAAACATAATCATAAAGGTAAAGCTAATGTTAAAGTTAATGTTAAATGACTTGTACTTGTGAAAATATAAGGGAACAGTCCTATAAAATTATTGAATAAAATTAGTGAAAATAAAGAAACGAAAATAAAAGTTGATCCTGAGTGCCCTGTAGATCCTAATAAAGTTTTAAATTCTTTGTGTAAAGTTAATAAAATTGAATTTCAGAAAATATGATATCGTGAAGGTATTAATCAATATATTGAAGGAATTACTATTAATCCTAAAAGAGTTCTTATTCAATTAAGAGATAAATTAAAAATGCTTGAGGTGGGGTCAAAAACTGAGAATAAATTTGTTATCATTTTCAATTAAGAGGTTGAGTTGAAGACTTTTTAGTTGAGTCAGATTTAGGGGATTGAGGAATTACAGAGTAGTAATTTATTATTCTAAAAAGTATAAATGTGATAGAAAAAATAATAAATAAACTTAATCAACCAATTGGGGCTATTTGTGGGATTAAAAAATATTAATAAAGTTTAATAATTTTAGTTTGACAAACTAATGTTATGTGTTTAACTAATTTTTTTAAAAATTAAATATAATTTATAAATCATTAGAAGTAAGTGCTAATTTACTATTGAGTGGTTTAAGAGACCAGTACTTGCTTTTCAGTCATCTAATGATGAATTTACTCTATTTGTAATTCATTTAATAAAATGGTTAACAGGAATACTTTCAATAACAATAGGTATAAAACTATGATTAGCACCGCAAATTTCGGAACATTGACCGTAGAATAACCCTGGTCGATTTATTAAAAAATTAATTTGATTTAATCGTCCAGGAGTTCCATCTACTTTTACTCCAAGAGCGGGTACTGTTCATGAATGAATTACATCTGCAGCTGTTACTAAAATACGAATTTGTGAATTTATTGGTAAAATAACACGATTATCTACATCTAATAGTCGGAATCTATCTGCTGTTAATTCATTTGTTGGGATTATATATGAATCAAATTCTACATTTATAAAATCTGAATATTCATAACTTCAGTATCATTGGTGTCCAATAGCTTTTAGAGTCACTGAAGGTTCATTAATTTCGTCAATTAAATATAAAAGTCGTAAAGAAGGAAAAGCAATAAATAATAGAATAATAGCTGGCAGAATTGTTCAAATTACTTCAATAGTTTGTCCATGTAGTAGGTTTCGATTTGTGTATGAATTAAAAAATAACATAAATATTAAATAACCTACTAAAGTTGTGATTATTACTAAAATTATAAGAGTATGGTCGTGAAAAAATGATAATTGTTCTATTAAGGGAGAGGCACTATCTTGAAGGCCGAGGGCTGCTCATGTTGTCATTATGTGTATATTATATGTGTATATTAATAATTAAGAATTTACTAAATAAATAGATTAAACTAAATTTTTACTTTATAATTATAATTCTAATAAAAGTGAAATACTTTATATATGGAGCTTAAATCCATTGCACTAATCTGCCATATTAGAAATTAGTTAAAAGTGGTAATTCAGAATAACTGTGTTCAGCGGGAGGGGTATTTTGAAGTCATTCAATTGATGAACTTAGTTGTATAGGGTAAATAACTTGTCGTTGGGAAATTATACTTTCTCAAATAATAAATAAGAAAAATAAAATCCCTAATAATGAAATAGAAGATCCAATAGTTGAGATAATATTTCATGTTGTATATGCATCTGGATAATCTGAATATCGTCGAGGTATACCTGCTAGTCCTAAGAAATGTTGGGGAAAGAATGTTAAATTTACTCCAATAAATATAATAATAAATTGACTTTTTAGTCATCTAGGGTTTATGTTTAACCCAGTAAGTAAAGGGTATCAGTGGATAAATCCAGCTATAATTGCGAATACTGCTCCTATAGATAATACATAATGGAAGTGTGCTACTACATAATAAGTATCGTGTAAAATAATATCTACAGATGAATTAGCAAGTATTACTCCAGTTAATCCTCCTACTGTAAATAAGAAGACAAACCCTAGAGCTCATAGTATTGCTGGTGAGTAATTTAATTGAGTTCCATGTAGTGTAGCTAATCAACTGAAAATTTTGATTCCTGTTGGTACTGCAATAATTATAGTAGCTGATGTAAAATATGCTCGTGTGTCTACGTCTATTCCAACAGTAAATATGTGATGGGCTCATACAATAAATCCTAATAGTCCAATTGCTATTATTGCATAGATTATTCCTAAAGAACCAAATGTTTCCTTTTTACCTGATTCTTGACTAATAATATGAGAAATTATTCCAAATCCAGGTAAAATTAGAATGTAAACTTCTGGGTGACCAAAAAATCAAAATAAATGTTGATATAAAATTGGATCTCCTCCTCCAGCAGGATCAAAAAAAGATGTATTTAAATTTCGATCAGTCAATAATATAGTAATTGCACCAGCTAGTACTGGTAAAGATAAAAGTAATAATAGTGCTGTTAATACTACAGCTCATACAAATAAAGGTATTCGGTCAAATGTTATACCAGTAGATCGTATATTAATTACTGTTGTGATAAAATTTACTGCTCCTAGGATTGATGAAATTCCAGCTAAATGCAGTGAAAAAATAGCTAAATCTACTGAAGCTCCTCCATGAGCGATTAGAGATGATAATGGAGGATAAACAGTTCATCCTGTACCAGCTCCGTTTTCTACTATACTACTTACTAGTAGTAGTGTAAGAGAAGGGGGTAATAATCAAAATCTTATATTATTTATTCGTGGAAATGCTATATCAGGTGCTCCTAATATTAAAGGTACTAATCAATTTCCAAATCCTCCAATTATAATAGGTATTACTATAAAAAAAATTATCACAAACGCGTGAGCTGTTACAATTACATTGTAAATTTGATCATCTCCAATTAAGGCCCCTGGATGACCTAATTCAGTTCGAATTAGAATTCTAAGGGATGTTCCTACTATACCAGCTCATGCTCCAAAAATAAAATATAATGTTCCAATATCTTTATGATTTGTTGAGAATAATCATTGTCGCGATTAAGACAATTAAAATATTCATTAAAGGAAAATAGCTTATTTGAAATGATTAAATGGCTGAAGAATAGGCGATAGATTGTAAATCTATTTATAAGAATAAATTCTTTTTAATCAAAAATTTAGTTATATAAATTTATTCTTATAAATCATAAAATTTATTTGTAAGTAAATTTTACAGATCAATAAGAAGTTTATCTATAAGAATAAATTTTTTATCAAAAAGAATTTATTTTTATAAATTGATAATTAAGAATTTACTAAATAAATAGATTAAACTAAATTTTTAATTTAGGGCTTTATAGTCAATAATGACATTAGACTGCAATTCTAAAGGAGTATAAATATAGTATTACTAAGGCTTAAAAGATTTAACTTATATTTATAGCTTTGAAGGTTATTAGTTTATTTAACTTAAAGCCTTTATTTTATAATAAATTAAAAATGTTTTTATATTTTATAAAATTTTAAATTTTTGATTTAGCTTAGGATGATTAAAAAGTAGTATAGATAATAGATACTAAAATTAATCTAAATGTGGAAATAAAAGATAAGATTATTATACATTTAAATGAAATTTTGTTAATTTGTATATAGTTTGTTCAATTATTTTCATCATAGTTTAGTATAAAAGCAGCGAAACATAAACGTAAATAAAAAAATAATGTGATTAAAGTTATCACAGTTATAATTGTTATGAGAGTATACTGATTATTTAAAACTAATAATTGAATAACTAATCATTTTGGTATAAACCCAATAAATGGTGGGAGTCCTCCTAAGGATAATAAATTTAGAAATAACATAAATTTTAAAATTTTTGAATTAAAAAATGAATTAAATAATTGATTAATATGATACATTTTAAAATTATTAAAGATAAATGTTAAACTAAAGGATAAAAATGTATAAAAACAAAAATAGGTTATTCATATGGATTCGCTAACTTGTATAGCAGCTAGTATTCAACCTAGATGATTAATTGATGAAAATGCTATTAACTTTCGTAAAGATGTTTGATTTAATCCTCCTATTGATCCAATAACTGTTGATAGAATAATAATTGAAAAAATAAAAATATTTTGTTGAATTGTAATATATGATATTAACATAATTGGGGCAATTTTTTGTCATGTTATTAACACTAAAGCGTTTATTCATGATAATCCTTCTATAACGTTAGGGAATCAAAAATGAAAAGGGGCTGCTCCACTTTTTAATAAAAGAGAAGAATAAATAATTATATCATTATATATTGAATTTGATTGTAATATAGGGAAATTATTAAGGTATATTATAATAATAGCAAATAATAAAACAGCAGATGCTATTGCTTGAGTTAAGAAATATTTAAGAGAGGCTTCTGTTGATATTAAGTTGTTATCTCTTATTAGGGGGATAAAAGATAATAAATTAATTTCTAGACCTATTCAAGCTCTTAATCAAGAATTAGATGATACTGTAATTAATGTTCCTGTTATTAAAATAAAAAAAAATATGATTTTAGCAGAATTATTGAAAATTAAAAAGAAAAGGATTAAAACCTTTATAAATGGGGTATGAACCCAGTAGCTTGATTAGCTTATCTTTTTACTAAATAAATAGATTAAACTAATTTGTGATTTATTTTATTATTAGTTTTTATTAATAATTATTTTATGTTTTGGTGTATGATGCACAAAAGTTTTTGATACTTTTAGAAATAGTTTAATTCTATTAAATATAATGAATGTAAATTTATTACATAATTTACCCTATCAAGGTAACCCTTTTCGTCAGGCAATTCATT